TTACATTAAAGAATGAATAAAATCTCCCCAAGTAGGATTCGAACCTACGACCAGTCGGTTAACAGCCGACCGCTCTACCACTGAGCTACTGAGGAACAAGGGGGGATTCGACCTCCTAGAGTTCAACTCCCGTTCTCAACCCATGAACAATATGAGTCCGAAGCTTCTTTCGTAACTCCCAGAATTTCTTCGTAGTGGCTCCGCTCCATGCCTCACATTTCATAGGGAAGCCAAAAGTGGCTCTATTTCATTCTATTTCACTTCCTAGCACTTCCTATCATTTAATATCCATCCCTTTCTTTGGTCTTATTGACATAAGAGATGTCATTTATAGTCTATCTCTTTCTATATATGGAAAGTCAAGAAATTATCATCGAAACATCGAGAAATTGTGCATATAGAAAACTCTAAAGAAAGAAAAAAAGGAGACCCATGCCATGATTTTCAAATCTTTTCTATTCTATTTAGTAGTCTAAGTTTCTCGATGAGGATAATTAATTCGGTCGTTGTGGTCGGACTCTATCTCTATTATGGATTTATGACCACATTCTCCATAGGTCCAGATCTTCTTTCTCCAATCTTGGATTAGGGAAGAAGGAAATAGTCGCGACTACTGGCGGTTTCATTATGGGGCAGCTCATGATCTTCATATCGATCTATTATCCACCTCTGTATCTATTCTTTCTTAGCTAAACGGGTGGAGGATCCACCCAATTTGGTTATATCATGGACTCAAAAAACGGATCCGAATTTGACTGAAATGCACAATCTTCACAGGTATCACTTTTCACGATACCTAAAAGGTGGAATAGGGATTTTAGAACCATTTCCTATAAGAGAATGGTTTCCATTACTTTGAGAAATGGATTCTTATATCAAACTATAGCTATTGCATTAAATAAGAAAAGAAACTAATAGAAGTCGAAGACGCGGAATGGTAGTGAATAGAGAGAAAGATTCTTATGATTTTCTTGTTCCTGAAAATATTCTATCTATCTCCTAGACGCCGTAGAGAATTGAGAATTTTCATGTCTTTCAATTCTCGTACTCGTAATTGGAAAGTTACGGAAGGAGACCCATCATTTTGCAATGAAAACAAGATATAAAACTCTGGACAATTTCGAAATAAGGCCGAGCGTCTTAATACATATGCAAAAAAATTCATTATTGGCTCCCCATTGATTAGAAGATTTAGCTTGTATGAATCGCTATTGGTTTGATACGAATAATGGCAATCGTTTCAGTATGTTAAGGATACATCTGTATCCACAATTCATTTAGAGTTACTTAATAGCCTTTTTCTTATACCATATCTCTATCCCGTGAAATTCTCGAGCCGAAAGATGGATGCATATGCTGTGTTTCATTTTGCTAAATGATATCAATTAAATGGTGTATCAATTCCCTTAAATGGTGTATCAATTCCCTAAATTGGATATAGCAATAAATAAATCAGCAAAATTCTTTCTTTTATTTTAGATAGAAGAAACATTTCTTCTATCTAAAATAAAAGAATGTACTCTTCTATCCAAATCTAATTTGCATCGATAAAATAAATCCAAATTCCAGCAGTAGATGAATAGTTGCAAATTTTAGTGTGTACGAGATTAGAATAACTTCAAAATAACTGACATAATTTTTTATTTTTCCTGATCAGAAAAATATATGAAAAAGAAAGGAGGTAGAAAAACTTTGGGATTTATGGTTAAAGAAGAAAAAGAAGAAAACAGGGGTTCTGTTGAATTTCAAGTATTCAGTTTCACCAATAAGATACGGAGACTTGCTTCACATTTGGAATTACACAAAAAAGATTTTTCATCGGAAAGAGGTCTACGGATACTTTTGGGAAAACGTCGACGTTTGCTGGCTTATTTGGCAAAGAAAAATAGAGTACGTTATAAGAAATTAATAAGTCAGTTGAATATTAGGGAGCAGTAATTTAATCGTTCTAATTTTTTTTCTTATTTTCTTAGTAGTCTTATAGTAGTCTTAGATTTTGCATTTTGATGAGCCTCGTTTTGAGGAATTCATGGAATAATCCATTTTTATGGAATAATGAATTAAGGAAGAAAGGATATGAGTCTACCGCTTACAAGAAAAGATCTCATGATAGTCAATATGGGCCCCCAACACCCATCAATGCATGGTGTTCTTCGACTGATCGTTACTCTCGATGGTGAAGATGTTATTGATTGTGAACCCATATTAGGCTATTTACACAGAGGAATGGAAAAAATCGCGGAAAACCGAACTATTATACAATACTTACCTTATGTATAAAGATGGTAGAAGAGGGTAGGAAAGGGGAGGGGATAGTTATTTAGACAAGATACTTATTAAATTTTAAATTCCTTAAGTTAAGAAAGAAAAAAGAATAAAAACACGGATACATAACATAAAAAAAAGAATAAATAAGACGAGATTCGCCCTCCTCCTACATATTTAATTTCTTCTCCTATACAAAAACTAAAAAGACCCACCCCATTAGTAATTCCATCAATGATACCCTTATCGAAAAACTCCGTTAATTCGGTTAATCCTCTTATACCTAGGGTAAAGACCCTCGTATAGAAAATATCTATATAACCACGATTATATGACCAACTGTATATCTTTTTTTTTACTTGATCGAAAAAGTACTTTTTCGGACTTTCCTTGTAAAAGGAATTTATTAAATCCAAATTCTGAAAAAAAGAATAAGCAGATCCATATAAGATATATGCTATGAATAAACCGAAGGTAGCTAGACTTACAGAAGAAATAGCATTAGTAATAAATTCATATGAATTTATAGAAGAATTAGAACTTTCCTGAGTCAAGTTTATTGAGGGAGTTAACCACTTTGATAATAGGGTTAACTCCGCTATTCCATTATCCATTGCTCCATTATCAAAAGAGATTCCTATAAATCCAATGAATAAAGTAAAAAGCAGTAATATAAGAAGAGGAAATAACATAGTATTTCCCGGTTCATGCGGATAAGCAAAAGTGTTTTTAGCCCCAAAAGACATACTAAAGCATCCTATCCTATTTCTTGTATTACCTTGAATTTTTGGTCTATTTTGTGAAAAAAAAGAAACTCCACTCTTTGGTATTGATAAAACGAAATCCCTATTAACTCCTTTGGGTATCTTCTTTCCCCATAAAGATATTGAAGACAAGGAACCTTCTTTAGTGGTACTGTAATTTTGAAAATGAACGCGCAAATACCCATCAAATGTAAGTAAATATATCCGAAACATATAAAAGGCAGTTAATCCTGCAGTAAAGGAGGCTATTATTCCAAAAAAGGGCGAATACAACCAACTATTACTAAGAATCTCATCTTTGGACCAAAAGCAAGCAAGAGGTGGAATACCACAAAGAGAAAGTGTACCCCATAAAAAAGTAGTTCTTGTAATTGGAATGTATTTTCTTAAACCGCCCATAAGAACCATATTCTGACTTTTATCTGGTGAATACCCAACAAGAGGTTCCATTGAATGAATAATGGATCCGGATCCCAAGAACAATAAAGCTTTTGAATAAGCATGAGTGATCAAATGAAATAAAGCAGCTTGATAAGAACCTATACCTAGAGCTAACATCATATAACCCAATTGAGACATTGTAGAATAGGCCAAGCTTCTTTTAATATCTCTCTGAGCAAGAGCTAAAGTAGCTCCTAAGAAGAGTGTTATTGTACCTACTAAAGAAATTAAAGTCATTATCAAAGGTAGAGATATGAAAAGAGGAAAAAGACGAGCTAGAAGAAAAATCCCGGCAGCAACCATCGTTGCTGCGTGTATAAGAGCCGAAATGGGAGTGGGTCCTTCCATAGCATCTGGTAACCATACGTGAAGAGGGAATTGTGCGGATTTCGCAACTGCACCAAGGAATAATAAAAAAGCACACAAAGTAGTAAGTAAAGAGTTAATTCCATTATTAGGAATCCAGTTATTAGCTATTTTGAACAAATCCCTAAACTCTAAACTACCTGTTATCCAAAAAAAACCTAAAATTCCTAATAATAAACCAAAATCGCCTACACGATTAGTTACAAAAGCTTTTTGACAAGCACTCGCAGCGATCGGTCGTGTAAACCAAAACCCTATCAATAAATAGGAACACATTCCCACAAGTTCCCAAAAAAAATAAATTTGTATCAAATTGGAACTAGTAACCAATCCCAACATAGAAGTAGTGAAAAAACTTATATAAATAAAAAATCTCAAATACCCTTCATCGTGAGACATATAACCATCACTATAAATAAGAACCAGGATTCCTACAGTAGTAATTAGTATTAACATAATAGAAGTAAGTGGGTCAATCAAGTATCCAAATTCTAAGGAAAAATCATTATTGACGGTCCAAGACCATAGATATTGATAGATAGAACTTCCATTTATTTGTTGAATAGACAGTTGGATTGAAAATACCATAGCTATACTTAAGAATAAAACACTAGGAAAAGCCCATATGCGACGAAGATTTTTTGTTGCTGTCGGAATAAAAAAAAGGCCAAACCCCATTGACATAATAACTGGAAGTGGGAGAAGAGGGATTACCCATGCATATTGATATGTATGTTCCATAAGAAAATAAATTGAAATTTTTATTTGAAATTTTTCTATAAAAAAAAAAGAGTTTCCGATTCACCAAACCAATTCTTATCTCTTTCTGAAGGAATAAATAAAAAGAATAAGCAAAAATGAAGAATGGGTTTAATTGGTTAAATTAAAAAAGTTAATCAAATAACTTCGTTACCTAGTTATTACCTAAATAAGGATATTTATTAAAATAAAAAACAAAGTTACATTTTTTTACTTTCTATTAATTTTGATATTTCTTTAAAACAAACATGAACCAGCTCTCTTGTTTCGTAACTGATTAATTGAATTCCAATAAAAAGAAAACCATGTTTATAAGAAATTATAAAATAGTCATTACTTCAATATAGAACTGAAATCCTAATGACTATAATTACCTAAGTTTTAGAATGCCTTGTTTAAGAGACTCAGTATTTTTTGTTTTGATTGGAATTCCATTATGGAATACCATTCTGAACTTATATTAACTATTTGAATTTTCCCTTCTTTTTATCCGCCCGTCTTATTCTTATATAGGGGATAGACTTCCATACAATATATCTATATATGGAGTATACTTGATATATAAATATCTATAAATAGATTTAAATGGGAAACCTTTCTATCCTTTCTATATATTCTATATTATTAAAACAAAGTATAAAATATATACGGAAAATAAATTTGAAATTCTTGTCTTATCCGGATTAGACAAGAATTTAAGTAAAAAATAATTCAGAATTTCACTATCTTTCAATATTTAAGTATAAATACCAAGAAAAAGAAGAAAGAAGGATTTATTTGCGGCAATAGATGTCTTTCACATACAACTAGAAAAAAGTAATTTCCTTTTTGAATGGCAGTTCCAAAAAAACGTATTTCAATGTCAAAAAAGCGTATTCGTAAAAATATTTGGAAGAAAAAGACTTATTTTTCCATAGTACATGCTTATTGTTTAGCAAAATCAAAATTATTTTCCAGCGGCAATGAGCATCCAAAACCAAAGGGTTTTTCTGAGCAACAAACAAACAAATAATAAGGTTTTGTAATAATCGCAATTGACCTATCAAAAAATTCCAATTATTTAATATGAATAATTTGGATTAATTAATTAATGTACTTTTATGTGTCGAATTACTCAACACAATATTCTTAGAACAAACCCCTCTGATATCTACTATATGGAATAAAAGTTTTGGTATACTGTGTGCTAAGTATTTATTCTTGATCAATAAACTTTTCACAATAGAATTCTCATATTTTCAGAATTCTATTGTGAAAAGTGGACTATTCTTGCAATAGCACTTACCACTTCCATCTATTTTCTCCAAAATAATTGGTTTAAGGTGATTAAGTTTAAGGGGATTAAATCCTATTAATAAGAAAGAGCATAAAGACTTTCATTCAATAAAATGTAAAAAATCCAAAAAGCCTTTTCTATTTATCTATTTTAATGAAATAATTTCTAAAATTTAAAGTAGAAACTAATTAGAAAAAAATTAGTTGTTGCAACTTATAAAAGAGGAATTCCAACTCTTTCAAGCAGTGTTTCCATTAGGCAAAGCAAGATTTTATTATAAAAAAATCGCAACGATACTACTAAACGAAGTATATTTTAATGAAGACTCTAATGTTCCTAAATTTTATGGACTTTCCCAATCTCGACGATTCGCGAGATAATAGCTATTATTGTTTTAAGTTACCTATTATTTGAAGTTAGCCGCCATGGTGAAATTGGTAGACACGCTGCTCTTAGGAAGCAGTGCTCAAGCATCTCGGTTCGAATCCGAGTGGCGGCATTCTCGAAAAAGAATACAATAGATTAGAAAATGGATTCAATTCGAAATTTACAATTTTGTAATGAGACCTTCCCCTTATGCTATTTGCAACTTTAGAACATATATTAAATCATATCTCCTTCTCAACCATTTCCATTGTGATTACGATTCATTTGATAACCTTATTAGTTCGTGAACTTGGGGGATTACGTGATTCGTCAGAAAAAGGAATGATAGTTACTTTTTTCTCTATAACAGGATTCCTAGTTTCTCGCTGGGCTTCTTCGGGACATTTTCCATTAAGTAATTTATATGAGTCATTGATCTTCCTTTCATGGGCTCTGTATATTCTTCATACCATTCCTAAGATACAGAACTCTAAAAATGATTTAAGCACAATAACTACGCCAAGTACTATTTTAACGCAAGGCTTTGCCACATCGGGTCTTTTAACTGAAATGCATCAATCCACAATACTAGTACCTGCTCTCCAATCTCAGTGGTTAATGATGCATGTCAGTATGATGTTACTAAGCTATGCAACTCTTTTGTGCGGATCCTTATTATCTGCCGCTATTCTAATCATTAGATTTCGAAATAATTTAAATTTCTTTTCTAAAAAGAAAAAAAATGGTTTATTTAAACCATTTTTCTTTAGTTATTTCTATGCAAAAAGAAGTGCTTTAAAAAGCGCCTCTGTTCCTTCATTCCCAAATTATTACAAATATCAATTAACTGAGCGTTTGGATTCTTGGAGTTATCGTGTCATTAGTCTAGGATTTACCCTTTTAACCATAGGTATTCTTTGTGGAGCAGTATGGGCTAATGAGGCATGGGGATCCTATTGGAATTGGGATCCTAAGGAAACTTGGGCATTTATTACTTGGACCATATTTGCAATTTATTTACATAGTAGAACAAATCCAAATTGGAAGGGTACGAATTCTGCACTTGTAGCTTCCATAGGATTTCTTATAATTTGGATCTGCTATTTTGGTATCAATCTATTAGGAATAGGTTTACATAGTTATGGTTCGTTTATATTAACACCTAAATGATTACAAAAAAGAAAACCTTCATTTCCTGAAGGTTTTTACTTTTTTATTTTATTTGATATTTGAGAACCCCTTGAACGCCCTGCCTTCTCAAAGGGTTCTCAAAAATTTAAGATAGATTAGATCTAATTAGACTTCTGTATTAATAGAGCGGACTTTTTACCTTCTTCTGAATTAATAGAGCAGACTAGTAAAAAAAAAACTATTTAGGATAATAATTAGATAAGAGAGCCTCTACCCTGTCAACGGATAGGGAGAGAACAAAATCTGGATAAATACCAATTCCTATTACTGGTAAAAAGATACAGACTAAAATAAAGAGTTCTCGTGGTCCAGAATCCACAAAATTTGCGTTTGGAACATTAAATAGCTTGTATCCATAGAACATCTGGCGTAACATAGATAATAAATAAATAGGAGTTAATATCATTCCTATTGCCATTAGAAAAGTAATTAGCATTTTTGGCATTAACAGAAATTTTGGACTAGTAATTAGGCCCAAAAAGACTACTAATTCTGCAACAAAACCACTCATTCCTGGTAAGGCAAGAGAAGCCATTGAAAAGCTACTAAACATAGTAAAAATTTTTGGCATTGGGATAGATATTCCTCCCAGTTCTTCGAGATAAACAAGACGCATTCTATCAGAAGCCGTTCCTGCCAAGAAAAAAAGTGTAGCACCAATAAATCCATGGGATAATATTTGTAAAATAGCTCCATTGAGTCCAATGTTGGTTATGGAACCAATTCCTATAATTATGAAACCCATGTGAGATACAGAGGAATAGGCTATTCTTTTTTTGAAATTTCGTTGACCAAGAGAAGTTGAAGCTGCATAGATTATTTGGATCGCTCCTATTATTACTAACCAGGGCGAAAATAGATAATGAGCATGAGGTAACAATTCCATGTTGATACGAATCAATCCATACGCTCCCATCTTTAATAAGATTCCCGCTAAAAGCATACATGTACTATAATGCGCTTCCCCATGGGTATCCGGTAACCACGTATGTAGGGGTATAATCGGCAATTTAACAGCATAAGCAATAAGGAAGCCAAAATATAAAAGTATTTCCAAGGTTGCGGGGTATGATTGATTAATTAATCTGTCCAAATCTAATCCTGGTTCGTTGGAACCATATAAGCCCATGCCCAGAACTCCGATTAAGAAAAAGATGGAACCGCCTGCAGTATACAAAATAAACTTTGTAGCTGAATATAGACGCCTCTTTCCCCCCCACATGGATAAAAGTAAATAAACAGGAATTAATTCTAACTCCCACATGATAAAAAAAAGTAAAAGGTCTCGCGAAGAAAATAATCCTATTTGACCACTATACATTGCGAGCATCAGGAAATAGAATAATCGCGAATTCCGGGTAACTGGCCAAGCTGCTAAAGTAGCTAAAGTAGTGATAAATCCGGTCAATAAAATAGATCCTAATGAAAGTCCGTCGATTCCCAATCTCCAGTGGAAATCGAAGATATCTATCCATTTATAATCCTCCTTTAATTGGATTAAGGGATCCTCCAGTTGGAAATGATAACAGAATGCATAAGTCATTAGAAGGAATTCTAATAAACAAATAGATATAGTATACCACCTAACGATTTTGTTTCCCCTATGAGGTAAAAAGAAAATTAATGAACCTGCAAATATCGGCAAAACAACAAGTATTGTTAACCAAGGAAAATAACTCATGATAAAGTGATAAAGACAAGATACGTTTTGACCAGAAAAGCCCGTGCTCGATTATTTCGAGCACAGGCTTCTTCGGTAAAGAGGAATCAGACGATTCGAATGAAGTTTTTTGTAACGTATCAATCAATAAGATAAAGCCATGCTACGGGTTGTTTCAGGCCCTAAATAAACGCGTACACTTAAAAAATCTGTCGGGCAAGCGGATTCGCATCTCTTACAACCCACACAATCCTCGGTTCTCGGCGCGGAAGCAATTTGCTTGGCTTTACATCCATCCCAGGGTATCATTTCTAATACATCTGTTGGACAAGCTCGTACACATTGAGTGCATCCTATACATGTATCGTAAATTTTTACAGAATGTGACATTGGATCTATAAATTTTTCTTTTCAACATAAAATTTTTCGATCTGGTAAAAATGAAATTAGTATTATATGAGTAATATGTATTATAGACACCAGACGAAGCAATGGTTTATCCAAACTTCAAAAATAATAATCTATTTTTTAATCCGTTTGTGAGAAAGCGTGAAAAAAAAGAGCCAAGAGACTTGAATTTTGGACTTCAACAATAAGAATTATACTAATTGTACATATGAATTCGAATTAGCCAATAAATAGGCTATCCTCTTTTCAATATAAATTATTGCAATATTCAAATTGTAATATCAATGAATTACAAAAATTCCTTTAAGTGAAATAAAGAATACTATACAATAACCTACTTAAAGAAAATGTATATTCTCAAATAATACTAAGAAAATAGTATTGATTTCTATTCATCTTAATATTCAATATTATTATATGTGCGCCTTTGTTTAGAGTATTTTTTTTATGTCTAATTATTAAAAAGTCCAATTATTCCATTTATTCCATAGTCTAATTATTCAATAAATTAGATTGATTGATACGAGTTGATTTCCTATTACGATGGATCGAAGAAAGAATGGATAGTCCAATAGCGGCCTCAGCAGCCGCAAGGGCTATCACAAAAATTGCGAAAATGTCTCCTTTTAATTGGCGACTATCAAATAGATCAGAAAATGTTACGAGATTTAGATTAATTGAATTCAGTATAAGTTCAAGACATATTAGAGCTCTAACCATGTTTCGGCTTGTGATCAATCCATAGATACCAATCGAAAATAAATAGACACTCAAAAAAAGTACAAGCTCAAACATCATTAATTAACTCCTTATCAATCTCGATTCATTTCAATATTCAATATGAGGACAAGAATTGAATCGATTCAATTAATTACAATAGAACAATTACACAACAAAAGAGAAAAGAAAGAAGGTATTTGTTGGCGGTAGATGGTTTTTACTAAATCAAAATTGTTATTCTTTAGTTATTTATTTTAGATTTGCAATTCTTAGAATTTTAACTCTTTCTAAGTTTTCTTATTGCCGAGCCATAGTAATTGCACCTATTAAAGAAACTAGAAGAATTATGGAAATGAGTTCAAACGGAAGATAAAAATCGGTTGCTAAATGAATCCCTATTTGTTGAACATTATTTATGAGACCTTGTTCTACTATTTGGTTTGATCTTGTAGTCCAAAGAATTCCATACCATGATGTATCTGGGATAGTGGTCATTAGTGAAAAAACAATAGTTATACAAATGATTGAAGTGAACCCATCTCCAATAGTCCAATAATTCTTATCTTTAGACCATTCTGACCCATTTATGAACATTACAGCGAATATGATCAAGACATTTATAGCTCCCACATAAATAAGAAGTTGTGCCACAGCTACAAAGTAGGAATTTAATAAAAAATAGAATAAGGATATACAAACAAGAACTAATCCCAGCGAAAAGGCAGAATAAATGGGGTTGGTAAGTAATACTACTCCTAGACCCCCTAGTAGAAGAACAAATCCCCCAAATAGCATAAGAATCTCATGTATTGGTCCAGGTAAATCCATTATGGATAAAAAGAAATTAAAATAGTATAAAATTTTTCATGAACTGACTAAAACTAAAGGATTCAAGGAAGGAAAAAGGGATTAGGATATTTTTATAGTAAAAAGAAAAAATATGAGTTTAGTAATCAGTAATCGTTCTTGAATTGGAAGATCCATCTTCGTCTATTTTACTTTCAGTCGAATTCCTAATTGTTTGAATTGTGTAATCTTCCATTATGGAGATTGGTAACCGACTTAAAGCAATTTGATTGTAATTCAATTCATGACGATCATAAGTAGAAAGTTCATATTCTTCAGTCATTGATAAACAGTTTGTCGGACAGTACTCAACACAATTGCCACAAAATATACAAACTCCGAAATCAATACTATAATTAAGCAGTTGTTTCCTTTTAACATCCTTTTCAAATCTCCAATCTACGAGGGGTAGATCTATCGGACATACCCGAACACATACTTCGCAAGCAATACATTTATCAAATTCAAAGTGGATTCGCCCCCGGAAACGCTCCGGTGTAATTGATTTTTCGTAAGGGTAATGAATCGTTATAGGTAAACGATTTGTGTGGGATAAGGTAGTTATGAAACTTTGACCGATGTACCTTGTAGCACGTATTGTTTGTTGACCATAACTCATGAACCCAGTTACCATAGGGAACATATTCATTCTAAATATCTATGAAAAAGATATGTTTCTTTCTCTTGTTTGAGAGAACTTTTGTGTTGAAAATATTCTTACTGTTATTGTATTATCTTATTTATAGTGAAACAAGTTGGGAAGAGGTTGTTAATAAGAGATTGCCCAAGGAAATAGGTAAAAGAAATTTCCATCCAAGATTTAATAACTGATCCATTCGCATCCTGGGTAAAGTCCATCTTATTGTGATAGAAATGAAAAGAAATAAATAAGCTTTAGTTAATGTAATAAAGATACCCATTGTTATTTCCAAAATCCCAACTACGTTATTCATTTGGAAAAAATCAAAAAAGGATATATAGGGAATAGATAAATTCCACCCGCCTAAGTAGAGAACTGTTACAAATAAAGAGGAAACTAATAAATTTAGGTAAGAAACAAGATAAAATAAAGCATATTTTATACCGGAATATTCGGTTTGATAACCTGCTACTAATTCTTCCTCTGCTTCTGGTAAATCAAAGGGTAATCTTTCACATTCTGCCAAAGAAGAAATTAGAAAAACCATAAAACCTATAGGCTGGCGCCAAATATTCCATCCAAAAAAACCATATTTAGACTGCGCTTCAACTATATCAACTGTACTTGAACTGTTAGATAATCATAGTCGATGATAACATCACAGTTCCCACCGCTATTTCAAAACCGTACATGAAACCTTAGCTTCATACGGCTTCTCTATGATCAGAAAAAAGAGAGGACTGTTTCGTTTCGTTATTAGCCCCCGGGGCGTAGATAGAATTAGGTAAAATAAAATATATTGGAAAGTCCTAAATTAGACCAAAGGAATTCTGTCTGCTAGAATAAGAAAAAGCGCTTCCGAATTGATCTCATCCTTTATAATAGAATAAAATTTTTTCTTTGTTCAGTAATAACTTAATCTTGGAATAAAACACTTGTTATAGGAATTAAATTAATAAATGAAAAGATTGGGGCATTAGTTTATGAGGAATTCTGTATGAATATGTATAGAGGAAGGACATAATTCAAATTTTTTTGTATTGCACTCCATATCTTTTGTCCTACTCTTCTTTCCCTGGGTAGGGCGGGGGGGTATTTAAAAAGAAAAAAGGGATAAAGGGTTAATTCGTTCTTTATAGCCATTTCCTTAACAAGTGAATAGGAGCATACTCTGGATCGGAATCTGAAGAAAGTACTACTTGATAATTTCCACTAATTTCAAGTCCTTATTATGATTCCTTTTATGGGGAAAAATCTCTAATGTCTTAGATTCCCCATTACTAATCCTTTATGTACTTTAGTGTTCCTAACCCTTCACTAACTTTTGATGGATTCTTCTTATGATTAGAAGTTTATAGTAATAACTAGAAATACTTTAGTAATGGAATTCCATATCGCGAATCCTTTATTCTTGTCCGCTTCAAGATATGATGACTAATTAAAAAAAATCAACCTTGGGATAAAGAGTTTATACTGTTTATATTTACTTCAACTTTTTCTTGTACGTAGGAAATGAGATTTTTTCTTTTTACTACAAATTTATAAGCTGTTTTGTTTCACTCATATAGCTATCTAGTTTAACTTATCAACCCGAATACAGAATAAGAATAAGGAAGATAAATAGTTAATGGATTTTAGAGGAAAAAGATCCTATTTTAACGAATCACACGTAGAGATATTGCTAGCACACAAAAAGTTAATGGTATTTCATAACTAATGGATTGAGCAGCAGCTCGTAGACCGCCTGAAAAAGAATATTTATTATTTGAGCTATATCCTGCCATAAGAAGACCAATAGGAACAATACTTGAAATAGCAATCCATAAAAAAACGCCAATACTAAGATCGGCTAAGACAAAATGATATCCCAAAGGGATAACTAAAAAACTTAATAAAATTGATATGACTGCTATAGAGGGTCCAATGCTAAATAAAGGAAGATCCCCTTGGGCTGGTAGGATATCCTCTTTAAAAAGTAGCTTAGTCCCATCTGCTATAGCTTGAAGCAGTCCTAGGGGGCCAGCATATTCAGGACCAATACGTTGTTGTATCGATGCAGATATTTCTCTTTCTAACCACACAATTACGAGTACCTCTATTGTGATTCCCAAAAGGAGGCTCAAAATGGGCAGAATCGATATGAGTCCATAGACTTCTTTTAATAATTCCGATTTTGAAAAAGAATTGATAGTTTCTATTTCTACCCTATCTATTATCATTTCAACGGTCAACTTCCCCCATAATGATATCTATACTACCTAATATCGTCATGATATCAGCCAATTTCATTTTTTTAACTAGCTGAGGAAGAATTTGTAAATTAATAAAACCGGGGGGACGAATTTTCCATCTCCAAGGGAAAAGGCTATCATCTCCTACTAGATAAATTCCTAATTCACCTTTTGGGGCTTCCACTCTTACATAAAGCTCTTGCTTTGATAATTCAAAATTGGGTGAAGGTTTTTTACCAAGAAATTTATATTCAAAATCATTCCATTCGGAATTCTTTGCTTTCTTAAAGCGTCGGACTTCTAAATTCTCATAAGGGCCTCCAGGAATTTTCTCTATAGCTTGTTGAATTATTTTGATGGATTCCCTCATTTCACTGATTCGTACTAAATAGCGAGCTAATGAATCCCCTTCTTTTTGCCATTGGACTTTCCAATCAAATTGGTTGTAAGACTCATAAAGATCTACTTTACGAAGATCCCATTGTATTCCAGAAGCTCGTAACATTGGTCCTGATAAGCCCCAATTTACTGCTTCTTCTCCGCTAATAAAACCTACTCCCTCAACTCGCTCCAAAAAAATAGGATTCTGTGTAATAAGTTGTTGATATTCAACAATTCCGCGTAAAAAATAATCACAAAAATCTAAACATTTATCGATCCATCCATAAGGTAGATCCGCGGCTACTCCTCCGATGCGAAAGTAATTATGCATCATTCGCATACCTGTAGCAGCTTCAAATAGATCGTATATCAATTCTCTCTCTCTAAAAATATAGAAAAAAGGAGTCTGTGCCCCGAGATCTGCCATAAAAGGCCCAAGCCATAACAAGTGAGAAGCTATACGGCTCAATTCTAACATAATTACCCTAATATAGCTGGCTCTTTGGGGTATTTGAATATTCTCTAAGAATTCTGGTGCATTTACTGTTATTGCTTCCGTAAACATAGTAGCTAAATAATCCCATATGAAAATGCAAGAAAGGATAAGTATTGTATAATAGTTCGGTTTTCCGCGATTTTTTCCATTCCTCTGTGTAAATAGCCTAATATGGGTTCACAATCAATAA